CGTGTTGCACTAGAAACTTATTCTAGTCGTTAATAGTAGACGAGATTTGACGAAAAAAGTGATTAGAGAGTGGAAAGAAATCTTTTCTTTTTTTTGCGATGACAATTTGACACAACATGGGGCAACCCCTTTTTTAGGATTGAAAGGGGGGTTACGTCATATAGAGTGCTCCGGGTTCTCGCAAAAGGGATTCTTTCCCACTTCTTATTCGTTTTATTAGTGAAATGAGTTCATAATCCTAGTGATTGGATTTATATACTTAGTTTGATAGGAAAGAAAAGCTTTCTATTTTAACGATTTTTCAAATTAACACTCTCTCGCTATTATCTTTTCATCTAACATAGGCAAAAGAAACTCCGGGGAACAAGCGTGCTTAAATTCGATCTTGTATAATAGATCATTAGAGTACAGGGGTGAGCTAAGGAAATCCAGGGGTAGTTTTATTAGTCCTCTGCAAAATGCAGAGGCAATGGATAATCGGACTGAAGTCCAAAATAGAAAAGATATGAATAAAAAAAGGGAATTGAAAGGGAGGGGTTCGAGTTCTAGTTCCAGTAATGGGGGTCCTTTAGTCGGCGTCAGGAACATGGGGAATTTCCTATTTTCGTTGATGACATCCTTTTAGTTAGGGATAGTAGGGCTAACTTATTTTGATATTGAGAATTTTTAAAAGCAAAGTTTTGGGCTTGGAAGTTGAAAAAAATATCTATCTTCACTATACGGATAGGGAGACGGGTTGACAAAATAGGAACTAACTCTTTGTTATACTGTCTGATTGAACGGAGTACCCGCCACTTTTTTCTATTTTTGAATAGAGGCGGGACTCCTATTTCAATTTACATAAAGCTCGGTAAACCGAAAACCGAGTATTTATGCATGAGATCCTAGGATAATTTAGGATTAGGAAGAACTTAATTCGGAATACAGAAGTTTCGATTGATAAGAATACAGAGGTTCGGATAAAAACGGATCTGAACGTTTGTAACCACTGCGACTCTCATCTCAAAATCAAAAGTTCTGACAGAATTGACTTTGTTGTCGATTCGAAAACTTTGAATTCGGTGGATCAAGGCTTGTCCTGTATGGATCCCATTGAGTGGGATTCAGAGGAAGCTCTTTTTCAAGAGAACTCTTGGCAATCTGTCCAACACGAACTTACTAATACTGAATTTTTTTCAGTAGAGAAGGCCAAGGGGGATGGGAACGAGGAAAGGCCCCCGGATTCAGAAGATCAATGTGAGTACCATCATTCCCCCCAACATTCACCCGAGAAAGATGGACCTAGGTGTCCGTACCATCATTCCCCCTTAATTCCTCCTGGAAAATCTTTCAGTCCAGTCTTAGATTTGTAAGCGGTGATCCCGATTTCAATCCAGATATACAGACGTGTAAGGTCTTTCATGAGGAGTTTAGAAAAGGGTACTTAAGGCAGAATAAGGAGTTTTTCGAGGAGGTTAGAAAAAGGCACTAAAGGCGGAATTCGCTTACGATCACGGAGGACGTTCTAGAGGAAAGGAGGCTGCTAGATTCTGCAGTTCTTTTCTCTTTCGTAGAATTTCTGCGCAAGATCTGGTATGAAGAAAATACGCTATTGGATCGGGTATTCGGTAGGTCTAGGCGGGAGTCTTTGTTATGGAACCTGAACCTGCTGACCTTGCTTTTTTCTAACGACTCTTCAGAGCACAAGGCCGATTCTACAGAATCAGGGCTTTGGGAAAGTACAGCCCAAAAATCAGAGAAAGAGGACGAAGACGATAAGAAAACTATTGAGGATCTAGACCTAGAGAAGTATAAAGAGGAGCAAGAAGCCTTCGAAAATGTAGAAGTAGAAGATGATGACCCTTATCAAGACCGTGTCTTTGATTATAAAAAAGACACGGGATTGCCTGAAGCTATTCAAACAGGCAAAGGTCAGCTAAACGCTATTCCTTTCTTTTTTGGGGCTATGGAGTTTTGGTTTATGGGGGGTAGTATGGGATCCGTAGTAGGTGAGAGAATTGCCCGTTTAGTCGAATCTGCTAGCAATAGAGTTTTACCTATGATTCTAGTGTGTGCTTCCGGGGGGGCGCGCATGCAAGAAGGAAGTTATAAGTTATAGCTTGATGCAAATGGCTAAAATATCTGGCACTTTGCATTCTTTTCGCAAAGAGGAAAAGAAAAAGCTAAAATGACTCTACTTAGCACTCCTTGCATCTCCGACTACTGGTGGGGTGGTTGCTAGTTTTGGTATGTTGGGCGATCTCATTATTGGTGAACCCAACGCAACCATTGCATTTGCAGGTAAAAGATTAATTGAGGAAACATTGAAGGTGCTAGTACCCGAAGGTTCACAAGAGGCTGAACCTCTATTCGAAGCGGGTGTACTCGATAAAATCGTACCGCGTACCCTCTTAAGTGAAAGGGTGTTTTTACCCACTTATTTGAGTTGCACGCTTTTTTTCTTTGAATCAAAATGCAATGAACAACCAAGTCTTTACTTGATTGTTAAAGGTACGCGATCCAATAAAAAATCGAGTAAGTTAGAGCCTTTATTGAACATCTCTTAACAAGAGAAAGCGACCTTCGGAGAAATTAAGCAAGGCAAAGAGAATTTCATGCTCTTTGTCTTGCGTATCTGGATAGATTGAATTTATAATTCAAACGTCCTTCTATATCTTTCGAGTGGTGAAAATCCTCATTCTTTTTATGAAAAATCTTTGTTGTTGAATTGGATTCTAGAAGATTTCTCGGGAATTTGAACTCTATTAATATGAAATGAATTTATTAAATGAAAATGAGAAGACAAGAACAATAGAAGAATAATATAATAAAAGAAAAACAATAATAATGAGAATCAAAATGAAAGTAGATTAGTCTACATATATCTCATGTAGAAATAGGAAGAAGTACTTTTCTTTAGTTCTACATTCCTTGCACTTATTATACATACCCACTTCATTATCCTTAGTATAATATTATATGAAATACGCATTAGAATTCTTCTAAGATTGGGATACCTTTATAACATAACAATAACAGGGACAAATAGTAGGTCAAATAGGTAAAAATAGGAAATCCAGTCAGCCCATTCTATGACAACTCTCAATAACTTACCCTCCATTTGCGTGCCTTTAGTAGGCCTAGTATTTCCGGCATTTGCAATGGCTTCTTTATTTCTTCTTGTTCAAAAAAACAAGATTTTGTAGATCCGATGGAGCAAAATCTTTTCTATTTTTTTTTTCAATTCAAGACTTAGATAACATAGAGATTCGATTTAGTAGAATATGATATAACATGTGGCTTTCCTCGAAGAGAAATGGCAGAAGTCTTGTGCATGTACAAAGATGCTCTATCGTGAAATGAATTCTAGTTTTTTTTATTGACAAAGTTTCAAATAAAATGAAATTGATTTGGGTTATTATTCCAATAAAAAAGTGAAAGGAGGTTTAGTATGAGGTGTCGATCTGAAAATCTATGGCTAGAACTTATAGCGGGGTCTCGAAAAACAAGTAATTTTCTCTGGGCTCTTATCCTTTTTTTAGGTTCATTCGCATTCTTATTGGTTGGAATTTCCAGTTATTTTGGCAGAAATGGGCAGCAAATTCAAATTCGTTTTTTCCCCCAAGGGGTCGTGATGTCTTTCTATGGAATCGCGGGTCTTTTTATAAGCTCTTATTTGTGGTGCACAATTTCATGGAATGTAGGTAGTGGTTATGATCGATTCGATAGAAAAAAAGGAATAGTGTGTATCTTTCGTTGGGGATTCCCCGGAAGAGATCGTCGTTTCTTCCTACGATTCCGTCTGAAATCTATTCAGTGCATCAGAATACAATCTAGAGAGGGTTTTTATGGTCGTCGTATCCTTTATATGGAAATCAGAGGTCAGGGGAACATTCCCTTAACCCTTCCTGCCGTGAATTGCACTCCACGCCAAATTGAGAAAAGGGCTGCTGAATTAGCCTCTTTCTTGGGTGTCCCGATGGAATTGAAATAAATGAACCGAAGAAATAGAAGAAATGCTTTCGGCAGCAGGGAAGAAACGTATGGATGTTCTTTAGAAAAAAGATTTCTAAAGCATAACCTAATTGAAGTTTCTTCAAAATAAGCATTCATTAAAAAATGACGGATGAAAAAAATGAAAAAAAAAAAAAGAACGACTCCCTTTCTATATCTTGCATCTATAGTCTTTTTACCCTGGTGGATCTCTCTCTCATTTAAGAAAAGTCTAGAATCTTGGGTTACTAATTGGTTGAATATCAGTCAATCCGAAACTTTTTTGACTGATATTCAAGAAAAAAGTCTTCTAGAAAAATTCATAGAATTAGAGGAACTCCTTCGCTTGGACGAAATGCTAGAGGAATGCCCGAAACTAGATCTACAAAAGTTTCGTATAGGAATCCACAAAGAAACGATCCAATTGATGAATATGTACAATGATGATCGTATCCATACGATTGTGCACTTCTCGACAAATATCATCTCTTTCGTTATTCTAAGTGTTTGTTCTATTCTGGGTAATGAAGAACTTGTTATTCTTAACTCTTGGCTTAAAGAATTCTTATATAATTTAAGCGACACAAAAAAAGCCTTTTGTCTTCTTTTATTAACTGATTTTTGTTTCGGAATCCATTCGGTAAGTGGTTGGGAATTCCTAATTGACTCCGTCTTTGGATTTATTCAAAACGATCAAATGAGATCTCTTCTTGGTTGCCTTTTACCAGCCCTTTTACATACCTTTTTTAGTTGTTGGACCTTCCTTTATTTAAACTGTGTATCCCCGTCACTTGTAGTGCTTTATGATTCAATAGTTGAGGGCGACTGAAACAAGATCTGATCCGACGATACAATTCCCATCTTTATTGCTTTGTACACAAAGCCGTATTTACCCCTTCTACCCCTCTGGAGGTCCTATATTCCAGTAAATTACTTTGGTAAATAGCAGAATTGTAGGTAGGAAACTATACTAGTAACCCACCTCATTTTATTGTATAAATTTTGAGATCAATGATTGGACCAGGACC